CTATGCTCTTACTAAAGCAAAAGTCTTCTTAAGTCTAAAGACTCTTAAGATATTCAGATATTCAGGCTTTTCGCATGAATACTTAGTAGAACGACTAACGACGAGATTTATTATCGTTTCTAGCGTGTCTCACGAAAGTGAGAGTAGGTGCGAATTCTCCCAATTTGTGACCGACCATACGATCTGTGATATAAATAGGTAAATGTTCCTTTCCATTATGAATAGCTATTGTATGGCCAATCATTGTGGGTATAATGGTAGATGCCCGAGACCAAGTCACTATGATTTCTTTCTCCTCCCTCCTGTTGAGTTTTTCAATTCTTCCCGATAAATGATTAGCTACAAAAGGATTTTTTTTTAGTGAACGTGTCACGGCTGATTACTCCTTTTTTTTTTCCATTTTTTAAATTGGCATTCTATGTCCAATATCTCGATCTTAATCTGAAGTATAATGATGAATGGAAAAAAGAGAAAATCCTTTAGCTAGATAAGGGAAGGGGCGGATGTAGCCAAGTGGATCAAGGCAGTGGATTGTGAATCCACCATGCGCGGGTTCAATTCCCGTCGTTCGCCCATCGCATTATTCCCAATTCAAAAAATTCGATTCTCAATTTTCCTATTTACGGCGACGAAGAATAAAACTATCACTATATTTGTTCCTTTTCCTACTTCTTCTTCCAAGCGCAGGATAACCCCAAGGGGTTGTGGGTCTTTTTCTACCAATCGGGGCTCTCCCTTCACCGCCCCCATGGGGATGGTCTACAGGGTTCATAGCTACTCCTCTTACTACAGGACGCTTACCTAGCCAACACTTAGATCCGGCTCTACCCAAACTCTTTTGGTTCACCCCAACATTACCCACTTGTCCGACTGTTGCTAAGCAGTTTTTGGATATCAAACGGACCTCCCCAGATGGTAATCTTAATGTGGCCGATTTGCCCTCTTTTGCAATCAGTTTCGCTACAGCGCCTGCTGCTCTAGCTAATTGTCCACCCTTTCCAAGTGTGATTTCTATGTTATGTATGGCCGTGCCTAAGGGCATATCGGTTGAAGTAGATTCTTCTTTTTTCTCAATCAAAACCCCTTCCCAAACTGTACAAGCTTCTTCCAAAGCATACGGCTTTCTAGATGTATATGATGATATCTAGACAGATGGATCTTATATGAATCGTATGATGAAGTACCACATGATTGGGTATAGTGGATATATAGGAATCCAAATCTGCCGAATCACTCATGTTATGATCTTCTACATCCTAGGTCTCCCCGTTCCGTCATCTGGCTTATGTTCTTCATGCAGCATTCAGACCGGATGACTCTATGAAATTACGTCGATACTTCCACATATTACGGGTAACGTAGGAGACATCTCTATTTTTCCCCGGGGGGTCTTTCTAATTACCACTGCTTAGCTTTCAATTCGCCTCTGACCATCAAATGAAATGTGAATAACCCGTCCTCCTCTCTTTGAAACAAGGGGCGCTTCCGGTTCTGTGCGCGCTTCAAACAATTTGGTCTTCTCCATATTACCATATCTCTAGAGTCAATAATTTTCTATGAGGAACTACTGAACTCAATCACTTGCTGCCGTTACTCAACAGTTTTCTGTTGAGGTCTATCCCGTAGAGGTACTCCAATTGGATCAGTGATCGATTTCTAGGTTTCGTCGTAAACCTAATTGGTTGCTTCCAATTACGTAAATCAATAGTTCAAACCGCACTCAAAGGTAGGGCATTTCCCATTGATATAGGAACTTCTGTACCAGAAACAATGGTATCTCCAATTATAGCCCCTCTGGGATGTAAAATATATCTCTTCTCACCATCCCCATAGTGTATGAGACAAATGTATGCATTTCGATTAGGGTCATATTCTATGGTTACGATTCTACCAGATATCTCTTTTTCATTCCGTCGAAAGTCGATTTTACGGTATAGACGCTTATGACCTCCCCCTCTATGCCCTGCGGTAATGATCCCTCTGGCATTACGACCTTTACCACAATGATGCTGTCCATAGATCAAATTATTTCGTGGATTGGATTTCGCTTGACTGTCTACGGCTCCATTGCGTGTGCTCGGGGTAGAAGTTTTGTATAAATGTATTGCCGTGTTATTAAGTCTTTTGCTTTAAGTTCTTTTCTCTATAAGAGGTGGAATAGAATAACCCGGTTGAAGCGTAATGATCATGCGTCTGTAATGCATTGTATGTCCCATCCTTCTACCCTTTCCCGGGAGTCGATGACTATTCATAGCTATTACCTTGACACCAAAGAAGAGTTCGACCCAATGCTTTATTTCTGTCCTAGTTGATCCTGATTCGACATTAGAAGTATATTGATTGTTCCCCAATAACCGAATACTTTTTTCTGTAAATACTGCATATTTGATTCCATCCATAAATCCATTTTCTTCCCTATGAGTTCCAGTATCGATAAGAATTCTAGTTCTTACTGTTCATATGTTATGGTATGAATATACCATACCGATTCGCTATGTATGGATGATGAGATTCCATTGATACAGAGCCAATTCCAATAGACTTATTGAATGTTCCCATTGGCGTGCATCCAGCAGGAATTGAACCTACGAATTTGCCAATTATGAGTTGGGCGCTTTAACCATTCAGCCATGGATGCTTAACAGGGATCATCGTACATCGTGAATAACCAAATTCCAATTGAAATGAAATCTTTAGGAGGAATCAATGAAACGACATCAATTCAAATCCTGGATATTCGAATTGAGAGAGATATTGAGAGAGATCAAGAATTCTCACTATTTCTTAGATTCATGGATCAAATTCGATTCAGTGGGATCTTTCACTCACATTTTTTTCCACCAAGAACGTTTTATGAAACTCTTTGACCCCCGAATTTTGAGTATCCTACTTTCACGTGATTCACAGGGTGCAACAAGCAATCGATATTTCACGATCAAAGGTGTAGTACTGCTTGTAGCAGCGGTCCTTATATCTCGTATTAACAATCGAAAGATGGTCGAAAGAAAAAATCTCTATTTGATGGGGCTTCTTCCTATACCTATGAATTCCATTGGACCCAGAAAGGAGACATTGGAAGAATCTTTTTGGTCTTCCAATATAAATAGGTTGATTGTTTCGCTCCTGTATCTTCCAAAAGGGAAAAAGATTTCTGATAGTTGTTTCATGGATCCGCAAGAGAGTACTTGGGTTATCCCAATAAAGAAAAAGCGTATCATGCCTGAATCTAACCGGGGTTCGCGGTGGTGGAGGAACCGGATCGGAAAAAAGAGGGATTCTAGTTGTCAGATATCTAATGAAACCGTAGCTGGAATTGAGATCTCATTCAAAGAGAAGGATAGCAAATATCTGGAGTTTCTTTTTTTATCCTATACGGATGATCCGATCCGCAAGGACCATGATTGGGAATTGTTTGATCGTCTTTCTCCGAGGAAGAAACGAAACATAATCAACTTGAATTCGGGACAGCTATTCAAAATCTTAGGGAAAGACTTGATTTGTTATCTCATGTCTGCTTTTCGTGAAAAAATACCAATTCCGGGGGAGAGTTTATTCAAACAACGAGGAGCTGGGGCAACTATGCAATCCAATGATATTGAGCATGTTTCCCATCTCTTCTCGAGAAACAAGTGGGGCATTTCTTTGCAAAATTGTGCTCGATTTCATATGTGGCAATTCCGCCAAGATCTCTTCGTTAGTTGGGGGAAGAATCAGCACGAATCGGATTTTTTGAGGAACGTCTCGAGAGAGAATTGGATTTGGTTAGACAATGTGTGGTTGGTAAACAAGGATCGGTTTTTTAGCAAGGTACGGAATGTATTGTCAAATATTCAATATGATTCCACAAGATCTATTTTCGTTCAAGTAACGGATTCTAGCCAATGGAAAGGATCTTCTTCTGATCAATCCAGAGATCATTTCGATTCCGTTAGAAATGAGAATTCAGAATATCACACATTGATTGATCAAACAGAGATTCAGCAACTAAAAGAGAGATCGATTCTTTGGGATCCTTCCTTTCTTCAAACGGAACGAACAGAGATAGAATCAGATCGATTCCCGAAATGCCTTTTTGGATCTTCCTCCATGTCCTGGCTATTCACGGAACCTGAGAAGCGGATGAAGAATCATCTGCTTCCGGAAGAAATCGAAGAATTTCTTGGGAATCCTACAAGATCAATTCGTTCTTTTTTCTCTGACAGATGGTCAGAACTTCATCTGGGTTCGAATCCTACTGAGAGGTCCACTAGAGATCCTAAATTGTTGAAGAAAAAACAAGATGTTTCTTTTGTCCCTTCCAGGCGAGCGGAAAATAAAGAAATGGTTGATATATTCAAGATAATTACGTATTTACAAGATACCGTCCATCCTTCGGAACCAGATCACATCCCGGATCTGGTTCCGAAGGATGGACCGGATATGGACAGTTCCAATAAGATTTCATTCTTGAACAAAAATCCATTCTTTGATTTCTTTCATCTATTCCATGACCGGAACAAAGGGGGATACGCGTTACGCCACGATTTTTTTGAATCAGAAGAGAGATTCCCAGAAATGGCGGATCTATTCACTCTATCAATAACCGAGCCGGATCTGGTGTTTCATAGGGGATTTGCCTTTTCTATTGATTCCTACGGGTTGGATCAAAAAAGATTCTTGAATGAGGTATTCAACTCCAGAGATGAATCGAAAAAGAAATCTTTATTGGTTCTACCTCCTCTTTTTTATGAGGAGAATGAATCTTTTTATCGAAGGATCAGAAAGAAATCGGTCCGGATCTACTGCGGGAATGAGTTGGAAGATCCCAAACTAAAAACAGCGGTATTTGCTAGCAACAACATAATGGAGGCAGTCAATCAATATAGATTGATCCGAAATCTGATTCAAATCCAATATAGCACCTATGGGTACATAAGAAATGTATCGAATTTATTCTTTTTCATGAATAGATCCGATCGCAACTTCGAATATGGAATTCAAAGGGATCAAATAGGAAATGATACTCTGAATCATATAACTATAATGAAATATACGATCAACCAACATTTCTCAAATTTGAAAAAGAGTCAGAAGAAATGGTTTGATCCTCTTATTTCTCGAACTGAGAGATCCATGAATCGGGATCCTGATGCATATAGATACAAATGGTCCAATGGGAGCAAGAATTTCCAGGAACATTTGGAACATTTCGTTTCTGAACAGAAGAATCCTTTTCGAGTAGTGCAAGTAGTGTTCGATCGATTACGTATTAATCAATATTCGATTGATTGGTCCGAGGCTATCGACAAAGAAGATTTGTCTAAGCCACTTCGTTTCTTTTTGTCCAAGTCACTTCCCTTTTTCTTTGTGAGTATCGGGAATATCCCCATTCATAGGTCCGAGATCCACATCTATGAATTAAAAGGTCCAAATGATCAACTCTGCAATCAGTTGTTAGAATCCATAGGTGTTCAAATCGTTAATTTGAAGAAATTGAAACCCTTCTCATTGGATGATCATGATACTCCCCAAAGACCAAAATTATTGATCAATGGAGGAACAATATTACCATTTTTGTTCAAAAAGATACCAAAGCGGGTGATCGACTCATTCCATACTAGAAAGAATCGCAGGAAATCCTTTGATAACACGGATTCCTCTTTCTCAACGATATCCCACGATCGAGACGATTGGCTGAATCCCGTGAAACCATTTCATAGAAGTTCATTGATATCTTCTTTTTCTAAAGCAAATCGACTTCGATTCTTGAATGATCCACATCACTTCTGGTTCTATTGTAACAAATGTAACAAAAGATTCCCCTTTGATGTGGAAAAGACCCGTATCAATAATTATGATCTTACATATGGACAATTCCTCGATATCTTGTCCATTCGCAACAAAATCTTTTCTTTGTGCGTCGGTAAAAAAAAATACATTTTTTTGGAGAGAGAGACTATTTCACCAATCGAGTCACAGGTATCTGACATCTTCATACCTAATGATTTCCCACAAAGTGGTGATGAAACGTATAACTTGTACAAATTGTACAAATCTTTCCATTTTCCAATTCGATCCGATCCATTCGTTCGTGGAGCTATTTACTCGATCACAGACATTTCTGCAACACCTCTAACAGAGGAACAAATAGTCGATTTGGAAAAAACTTATTGTCAGCCTCTTTCAGATATGAATCTATCTGATTCAGAAGGGAAGAACTTGCATCAGTATCTCAGTTTCAATTCAAACATGGGTTTGATTCACACTCCATGTTCTGAGAAGTATTTACCATCCGGAAAGAGGAAAAAACGGAGTCTTTGTCTAAAGAAATGCGTTGAGAAAGGGCGGATGCATAGAACCTTTCAACGAGATAGTGCTTTTTCGAATCTCTCAAAATGGAATCTGTTCCAAACATATATGCCATGGTTCCTTACTTCGACAGGGTGCAAATATCTCAATTTCACCCTTTTAGATACTCTTTCAGACCCATTGCCGATACTGAGTATTAGTCAAAGATTTGTATCCATTTTTCATGATATGATGCATGGATCGGATATATCACGGCCAATCCCTCAGAAGATTCTTCCACAACGGACTCTGATAAGTGAGATTTCGAGTCAATGTTTACAGAATCTTCTTATGTCCGAAGAAATGATTCATCGAAATAATGAGTCACCCGTTCCATTGATATGGGCACATCTGAGATCAACAAATGCTCGGGAGTTCCTCTATTCCATCTTTTTCCTTCTTCTTGTTGCTGGATATCTCGTTCGTATACATCTTCTCTTTGTTTCCCGAGCCTATAGTGAGTTACAGACAGAGTTAGAAAAGATCAAATCTTTGATGATTCCATCATACATGATGGAATTTCGAAAACTTCTGGATAGGTATCCTACATCTGAACTGAATGCTTTCTGGTTAAAGAATCTCTTTCTAGTTGTTCTGGAACAATTAGGAGATTCTCTGGAAGAAATACGGGGTTCTGCTTCTGGTGGCAACATGCTATCGGATGGTGGTCCCGCTTATGGGGTCAAATCACTACGTTCTAAGAAGAAATATTGGAAGATCAATCTAATTGATCTTGTAAGTATCATGCCGAATCCCATCAATCGAATCATCTTTTCGATAAATACGAGACATCTAAGTCGTACAAGTAAAGAGATCTATTCATTGATAAGAAAAAGAAAAAACGTGAACGGTGATTGGATTGATGAGAAAATAGAATTCTGGGTAGCGAACAGTGATTCGATTGATGATGAAGAAAGAGAATTCTTGGTTCAGTTCTCCGCCTTAACGACAGAAAAAAGGATTGATCAAATTCTATTGAGTCTGACTCATAGTGATCATTTATCAAGGAATGACTCTGGTTATCAAATGATTGAACAACCGGGATCGATTTCCTTACGATACTTAGTTGACATTCATCAAAAGGATCTAATGAATTATGAGTTCAATAGATCCTGTTTGGCAGAAAGACGGATATTCCTTGCTCATTATCAGACAATCACTTATTCACAAACCTCGTGTGGGGCTAATAGTTTTCATTCCCCATCTCCTCATGGAAAACCCTTTTCGCTCCGCTTAGCCCTATCCCCTTCTAGAGGTATTTTAGTGATAGGTTCTATAGGAACTGGGCGATCCTGTTTGGTCAAATACCTAGCGACAAACTCCTATGTTCCTTTCATTACGGTATTTCCGAACAAGTTCCTGGATGACAAGCCTAAAGGTTATCTTATTGATGATATCGATATTGATGATAGTGACGATATTTATGATAGTGATGATGACCTTGATCTTGATATTGATAAGGAGCTGCTAACTATGACGAATGTGCTAACTATGTATATGACGCCGAAAATAGACCGATTTGATATCACCCTTCAATTCGAATTAGCAAAAGCAATGTCTCCTTGCATAATATGGATTCCAAACATTCACGATCTACATGTGAATGAGTCGAATTACTTATCCCTCGGTCTATTAGATAACTATCTCTCCAGGGATTGTGAAAGATGTCCCACTGGAAAGATTCTTGTTATTGCTTCGACTCATATTCCCCAAAAAGTGGATCCCGCTCTAATAGCTCCGAATAAATTAAATACATGCATTAAGATACGAAGGCTTCTTCTTCCACAACAACGAAAGCACTTTTTCATTCTTTCATATACTAGGGGATTTCACTTGGAAAAGAAGATGTTCCATACTAACGGATTCGGGTCCATAACCATGGGTTCCAATGCGCGAGATCTTGTAGCACTTATCAATGAGGCCCTATCGATTAGTATTACACAGAAGAAATCCATTATAGAAACTAATACGATTAGATCAGCTCTTCATAGAAAAACTTGGGATTTTCGATCCCAGATAAGATCGTTTCAGGATCATGGGATCCTTTTCTATCAGATAGGAAGGGCTGTTACACAAAACGTACTTCTAAGTAATTGCCCCATAGATCCTATATCTATCTATATGAAGAAGAAATCATGTAAGGGAGGGGATTCTTATTTGTACAAATGGTACTTCGAACTTGGAACGAGCATGAAGAAATTAACGATACTTCTTTATCTTTTGAGTTGTTCTGCCGGATCGGTCGCTCAAGATCTTTGGTCTTCATCCAGACACGATGAAAAAAATCGGATCACTTCTTATGGATTCGTTGAGAATGATTCTGATCTAGTTCATGGCCTATTACTATTATTACTATTAGAAGTAGAAGGCGCTCTGGCTCTGGCGGGATCCTCACGGACAGAAAAATATTGCAGTCAGTTTGATAATAATCGAGTGACATTACTTCTTCGGTCCGAACCAAGGAATCAGTTAGATATGATGCAAAATGGATCTTGTTCTATCGTTGATCAGAGATTTCTATATGAAAAATACGAATCGGAGTTTGAAGAAGGGGCCCTCGATCCGCAACAGATAGAGGAGGATTTATTCAATCAGATAGTTTGGGCTCCTAGAATATGGCGCCCTTGTGGCAATCTATTTGATTGTATCGAAAGGCCCACTGAATTGGGATTTCCCTATTGGACTGGGTCATTTCGGGGTAAATGGATCATTTATCATAAAGAGGATGGGCTTCAAGAGAATGATTCGGAGTTCTTGCAGAGTGGAACCATGCAGTACCGGACACGAGATAGATCTTCTTCCAAAGAACAAGGCTTTTTTCGAACAAGCCAATTCATTCGGGACCCTGCGGATCCATCCTTCTCCCTATTCAAAGATAAGCCCTCCGTCTCTGTGTTTTCACGTCGAGAATTCTTTGCAGATGAAGAGATGTCAAAGGGGCTTCTTGCTTCCCAAACAAATCCTCCTACATCTATATATAAACGCTGGTTCATCAAGAATACGCAAGAAAAGCACTTCGAATTGTTGATTCATCGCCAGAGATGGTTTAGAACCAATAGTTCATTATCTAATGGATCTTTCCGTTCTAATACTCTATCCGAGAGTTATCAGTATTTATCAAATCTGTTCCTATCTAACGGAACGCTATTGGATCAAATGACAAAGATATTGTTGAGAAAGAGATGGCTTTTCCCGGATGAAATGAAACATTTGATTCATGTAACAGGAGAAAGATCCCCCATTCCTTAGCCGTAAAGATATGTGCCCATGAAAAGGGGATTGAGTGGAACAGAATTGGCCGGATGGTAGAGTCGTGGAAACACTTGTTTCTTCCATCTTTTTGGCCTGAGCTCCATGGAACAATATGCTACTGCTGAAACATGGAAGGATTGAAATCTTAGATCACTATGTGTGGATGATATGAACTGCCTAAACAAGAATTCTTGAACGGCGAAAGAGCCTATTACTCGCTACATCGAACAATTTCTAC